CATTCATAGATTCTTCAATCTAAGGAATTCTTCGTAACTGCAAGGAATTCCTTGTGATTGCTCATAGGAAAAGAGAAGTAATAAGTAGGGATGACAGGATTTGAACCTGCGACATTATGTACCCAAAACAAACACGCTACCGGGCTGCGTTACATCCCTTTTTTCCTTTTTTGTACAGTCCCATTGTACAAGAGGCCTGTCTTGTTTTCCACATTATGATTTTCTTCTTTATCCATCAACTACAAAAAAGAAATTGTTTTGATATTTCATTTCTTCTTTATTGGTCTCATATACATCATATACAATACATATAATAGATATAATAGAATAGATACAATACACGGAAAACCTAAGAAAAAAAGAACTCTTTATCGGCAATGCTCAGGAGAAAAGAGTCCGTCATCTTTTTTTTGTTTGATAGATAAGAAAATCTCATCTACTGGTCCATTTGCGTAAAAAGAAAAATACAAGCGATCCTCAATTACAGCATACGAGAACATAGGATCGTATATGTATTCCATTACAATCAAGAAATCAATAAATCAAGAAGGAGGATTTCCAATGCAACATATCAAAACATATCTATCTGTAGCACCCGTACTAACTACTATATGGTTTGGGTCTTTAGCGGGTCTATTGATAGAAATGAATCGTTTCTTTCCAGACGCCTTGTCATTCTAGTTCTAGTTATTTACATAAAAAAGAAAAAAAGAAAGAAAATGAAAAAAAAAAGATCTTCACCATCGCATTGAGTAGGTCTAAGATCGAATTGGAATGGAAATGAGGGTCTAAGGCGGTCTCCCCGCAAAATGAAGATACACTTCAACGAAATAGAAATATTCGGATTCCAATACCAATATCAAATAAAATAATAAGATAAGAATGATTTATAGTGAATAGTTAGAAAAAAGGGTATTAGTGAATTCTGACATTCTCACAAACATGTCACTATCAATCATTCTTTTCTTATTCTTATAGAATGTCAGAATTCACTAGTGGTAACCTCTATGTATGCATTTTTTCATTTTATGTTCCTTTCTAATCAAAGAATTGATTTGCAAAAAAAGAAAAGGAGAGAGAGGCTTATGGCGAAGGGTAAAAGTGTCAGAGTCAAAGTGATTTTGGAATGTACCAGTTGTGTCCGAAACGGTGTCAATCCAAAATTGCCGGGAATATCTAGATATATTACTCAAAAAAATCGACAAAATACATCCAGTCAATTAGAATTGAGAAAATTTTGTCGTTATTGTTACAAGCATACGATTCACGGGGAAATCAAGTCACGAGGAAAGAAAGAATGGGAAATGGAAGGAAAGAACAATTCACGAGGAAATCAAGAAATAGACGGAGAAATGGAAATCAAGAACAATCAAGAAACAATCAAGAAATAGATGAAGCAGGACTGTATGGGTAACTCTTTCAAAGAGTCGTAAAGAGTAGGAAGTAGGAAGAATCTATATATATATATATATGTATCTAATATACATACACAAAGAAAATACAATGAATACAAAACAAATCCAATCATCTTCTTCATTCATTTTAGGAAATTGGACAAAAAAAAAAAATAGGATTTCAGAGATTTCAGAGATAAGGAAGAAACTATGGGTCAATTCAGAGATAAGGAAGAAACTATGGGTCAATTCAGAGATAAGGAAGAAACTATGGGTCAATTCAGAGATAAGGAAGAAACTATGGGTCAATTCAGAGATAAGGAAGAAACTATGGGTCAATCTAAGAGATTTTTCTCGAAATTGAAATATCAAAAATATAAAGATATTATTTCGAAATATTATAAAAATAAAAAAAAGCGACAAAATCAAAAAGAGAAAAAAGAGAAATCTTTTCGTAAGCCTTCGTCCCGAATTGGATTAGGGGATCAAATTGATTATAGAAACATGAGTTTAATGAATAAATTTATCAGCCGACAAGGAAAAATTTTATCGAGACAAGTAAATCAATTGACCTTGAAACAACAACGATTCGTTACTCTTGCTATAAAACAAGCTCGTATTTTATCTTTGTTACCTTTTGTGAATATTCATAATGAGAAAGAATTTGAGGAAAGAAAAAGAATTCAGAAACTCATGAAAAAGATGAAAAAGAGCACTGGGAAACCTTTAGAGAAGAAACCTTTGGAGAAGAAACCCTTGGAAAAGAAACCTTTGGAGAATCGAACAGGATTCATTCCTAAAAAGACTCATACTGATTTTCGAACTAGAAATGAAACAAACAATAGATAGATTATTCAAAACTTCAATTTCGTTCATTCCTATTATTTCTTTATTTTATTTTCATGCTTCTTTTTTCTCTTATCTTCTTGGAGTTTCTTCTTCGGATTTTTTTTCAATCATTTCTGTAATTCCTGTATTGATTCGATTTTCTTATTTATATCATAAGATAATCAATCGATTTTCTTTGTAACATGATTGGAAATCCTTAACATTTGTAACATAATTCAAAATTATGTTTTTCATAGAACATAGAAGTAATGCAATTTGAAATCATGGAAAAATCATTTTTATTTGATTTTGATATAGCAATTTGTGCAAGCATTTTACGATTCAGAAGTAATTGTATCTTGTACAGATCATGTATAAATCTACTATAACTGTAACTGTAGAATAGTTCATTCTCACGAGTTACTGCATTTATCCGAGCAATCCACAAACATCGAAAATCTCTCTTTTTCCTGCTTCTATCTCGATGAGCAGAAAACCCGGCTTTCATTGTTTGTTGAGTAATAGTTCGAGTCAGTCTTGAATGAGCCCCTCGAGAAGTTGATCTAAAGAGACGGTTTTTTGTTCGACGTCTCCGAGCTATATATCCTCGTTTCACTCTCATCATGGGTTTTTCTGAATACTAATGAATGTCAAGTTTTTTAGTTATTCTTTTCTCTTCTTCCTAGATTGCTATTAATTCATAAAAAAACGGATTATTCCAATATATAAAATATGTATTCCAATGGCTTTTGCTGCTATAACCTTCCCAACCACAATTTTTTATTTTTCAGAATACACCCTAATACACGTTCCTCGACGCTGAGGGCATCCTCGAAGAGCAGGGGATTTGCTAATATTTTGGATTTTCTGTCTTGTCTTTCTAAGAAGTTGTTGAATAGTTGGCATACCGGAGCTTTCTTCCTCATTTCATCAATGGTATTAGTAACTTGTACAGTTTACATTTTTTGGCTCTACCCATGAATTCTATGAATAATAGGTCTTTTCACAATAAAAGCTATCCATACAGTGACGGTATTTCATTATGAAAGTTGGCTAGGTAGCTGACCCTGTTAGTCCGTTATTTCAAGGGTAGGAGTATAATCTTATTGCTTCTGAAATAGCGTTTCATTATGCGTTTTCCCCGCTTAGTGGATAAGCATTTGACTTGCTACCAATGGAGGATTGCTTCTCATCCTAAATCAAGATGATAGGATTTGCGCCAATAGAAACCATAAATTCCATACACAAAAGAGACCCATAATAAATCTTGATTTTTTGGTTAGATAGTAGTATTTTTCCATTCTATGATTTTTCCATTCTATACTATCCCATTTATTGATATGGGAAAAAGGATCTCCTTTATGATTTGAACGAGTCGCACATACATCCTAATACACGTTCCTCGACGCTGAGGGCATCCTCGAAGAGCAGGGGATTTACTAATATTTTGGATTTTCTGTCTTGTCTTTCTAAGAAGTTGTTGAATAGTTGGCATGTTGAACTTATATATTTGTTGTGGAATTTAAATGGGTTGGTTTAGATTGATCTGAACCTGATGATTATGAATTATTTTCATGGAATGGAAATAGTCTTGTATTGGCAGAAAATACAGAATATCAAATCATGGAAAATGGGAATCATGATTTCAAAGTCATGGATCTTCTCCTTTTAGGACTTGCTGTTATCGCTCTCGTCCAGGAAAAAAGGCCATTTAGGCCCATTATCTTTAGCGGTATCGCTATCCCTATCCGGATCCATCGTCGGAAATTTCCATGCAGTAGTACCTTCATATAGTACCACATCAATAAGTCCATAAGCTTTGGCCTCGTCTGCTGATATAAAAGTAGGATTTAGTATGTCTTGTTGTATAACCTCCCAAGATTTTTCCGTTATTTCTGAGTAAACATCTATGACCGTTTTGTAAAGCCTTATCATTTCGGCGGATTCCATGTCCATTTCCTGCGCTACTCCGTGACACAAAATGCTCAAAGGTTGGTGCATTAGAACCCTGATGATATAACATCATGAAAGGTTCTTCTATCTGGTTGGTGGAAGGTAGAAACAAAAAAATAAAAGATAGAAGAGAACAGCCGTACAGGCATTTTTCATGCATACGGCTCTGCAATAGAATTCTGTTCTACCCCTACTTTAAAAAAAAAAAAAAGGGAAACAAAAAAGAATCCATCCAATTCCAATTGTTGAAGAATTTATTTACCACCCTTTCTTTCCTATTCCTTTCTTTAGGAGTAAAAGTACTATGATGGTTCTGTTGCTTTCTATATGGAATCCATGATTTAGCAATCCCAAGGTTTTTTCTGATCCTATGAGAATCCATTATTGAAAATCAATTATCTTTTTGCTTTTTTTCTTACTCTTTCTTTCATAAAGAACGGAAAGACGCTTTTTGTGTGTAAGAAAAATCGTGGTTTGTGACGCTGAAACAGGTTTTTTCGGTGAAATAATAGCAAAAGAATACGACCAAATGCAAAAATAACTTTTGTTTCATACTACTATTTCGATACGTAATCTTGTGTTATAAAAAAACAAAAAGGATTTGTTCGTATCGAACTTAAAGTGCCATGCTATTATTACTTATTATCTCGATTTGATATGGCGAAGGCATAGTCCTCTTTTTACCTTATTCTTACATTTCAATAAAAAACTCATTGGCGCCAAGCGTTAGGGACTGCTACACGTTTGGAGGGTTCCCCCCCGGCCAGAATGTAACATGCCGTTGAAGCGGCTTTTGACAGGCAAATTGTATTTACTGGCTCCGGAACAGATCGGATAAGATCATTAATAGCTACTCCGTACATGAGCGCTCCTCCAAGGGAGTTTATAAACAAATAAAGATCCTTGATCTGATTCTTCAGAGTGAGATATACCGTAAGACTCATAACTTGATTTGCGTTCTCCATCTTAAGCGGACCTATTAAGAAAACGATTCTTTGTACATAAAGTCTGTTGATTAGGATAAAGTTGTATCCTTTCAGAACCGTACATGCGCCTTTTGACGCATACGGTTCCGGAATTTGCGAAAAAAAGGATCAATGTCTTGATTCCAGTTGTATTTTTCTCTTTTTGAAACTTTTTTCATAGAGGGGTTTTTTCTTGCCAAAAGATGTTTTTGCCGCTTTTCCTCAAAAAAAAAGAGACTTATTGAACTAATCTTTCATTGATGTATTATTTCATCGAGATTCCAATCTGGATGTTCTTTTCTTGTTCCTGAATGGACCCTTTCCATTTCTTAGGTTCATATTCTACTCCGGGGTAAAGATCCGCCCAAATTCTATTTGTGCATATAGGTCACAAAAGATATCAGTACCACTCACTTCATTTTGTGAAAATTTCGTTTTTTGTCAATCCTTTTTCTATTTTCTACCTAATTATTTTATCTATTTACTACTTCATAGATTGTGGATTTTAGATAACTGATTCTTATGGTAGAAAAATTATTTATTATTTATGATACAAGTTATAATTGTATACATATGGCCCATTTGGTATTTTCTGAGCGGAGCCTGAATACTTGATTGTGACAAGTGAACCATAAATCCTTCTAAATGAAATCCGTTATTTTGCCCTCATCCCAAAATGAAAAGACATGGATTTCCTTGTACTTCGCGCTCCAAAAGATGGATGGTTCATTCCAGCCATCTTTCTTAGGCGAAACATAATATATCTCAACCGGAAAGAGAATGGGTTAATTCCATATGGCCAAATATGTCTCACAAGTCGCACTATAGGTCAACCCAAATTTTATTATCCTCATCCCTGGTCTCCCCCTCCTCGGACTTAATAGCTTCTTCTGGAGTAGGTACTTTTGGAACACCAACGGGCATAATTCCATGAAATCAAAATGGAAATCGTTGACTTTGAAGTGAAAGCTCTTTATTTTCTTTCTTAGTCATTTTGATTTGACTTCTGTTTATCCTATTTTAGATAGCTTTTCCATATGGATTTTATATATTGTTAGGCTTATATCATCTTATATCATAGAGGAATATGAATAAAGAAAGGGGAATTCCTACAAAGAAACCTTTTGAATGATAAAGAAATATTGATGTATTTATTCGTTCCTCAAAAAACGAGACTCACGTCCATTGCATATTGCTACTTATTGAGTATAGAATAGATCTACTTCTATTTGTTCCTATGAACAGAACTCTTCCATTATTTTGATTTTGAATGGGACGGAATAAATATGAACTCTTGTTCATAGGTAATCCACGGAAGAAGCTCGCCTTCTTTATAGGTAATCTACAGAAAAGGCTTGCGTAAACTCTTATACTACATCCTATTTAGAGTCTTTATATATGCTTATAGTATATATCTATATATATGGATATTTGGGCACTATATATACGTACTATACTATATATAGTATGTATATAGTCGATATATGGATGAGAGTATACATGGGATGAGAGTATACATGGTATATATATATTGTTTAACAATGCTATAAAGTTACATAGTGTTTATTTCTCTTTGATAAAGGGGTATTTCCATGGGTTTGCCTTGGTATCGTGTTCATACGGTTGTTTTGAATGATCCTGGCCGGTTACTTTCTGTCCATATAATGCATACAGCTTTAGTTTCTGGTTGGGCTGGTTCAATGGCTCTATACGAATTAGCGGTTTTTGACCCTTCTGACCCTGTTCTTGATCCTATGTGGAGACAGGGTATGTTCGTTATACCCTTCATGACTCGTTTAGGAATAACCAATTCCTGGGGTGGTTGGAGTATTACAGGGGGGACTATCACGAATCCGGGTATTTGGAGTTACGAAGGTGTGGCAGGAGCACATATTGTGTTTTCTGGTTTGTGCTTTTTGGCAGCTATCTGGCATTGGGTATATTGGGACCTAGAAATCTTCTGCGATGAACGTACAGGAAAACCCTCTTTGGATTTGCCAAAAATCTTTGGAATTCATTTATTTCTCTCAGGAGTTGCTTGCTTTGGTTTTGGCGCATTTCACGTAACAGGCTTGTATGGTCCTGGGATATGGGTATCGGATCCTTATGGGCTAACTGGAAAAGTACAACCTGTAAACCCTGCATGGGGCGCGGAAGGGTTTGATCCCTTTGTTCCTGGGGGAATAGCATCTCATCATATTGCAGCGGGTACATTAGGCATATTAGCGGGCCTATTCCATCTTAGTGTTCGTCCTCCTCAACGTTTATATAAAGGATTACGTATGGGAAATATTGAGACCGTACTTTCCAGTAGTATTGCTGCTGTCTTTTTTGCGGCTTTCGTTGTTGCTGGAACTATGTGGTATGGTTCAGCAACTACTCCGATCGAATTATTTGGTCCGACCCGTTATCAGTGGGATCAGGGATATTTCCAGCAAGAAATCTATCGAAGAGTTAGCGCTGGATTAGTCAAAAATATGAGTTTCTCAGAAGCTTGGTCTCAAATTCCTGAAAAATTGGCTTTTTATGATTACATCGGTAATAACCCGGCCAAAGGGGGATTATTCAGAGCGGGTTCAATGGACAACGGAGATGGAATAGCTGTTGGTTGGTTAGGGCATCCCATCTTTAGAGATAAAGAAGGGCACGAGCTTTTTGTACGTCGTATGCCTACTTTTTTTGAAACATTTCCAGTCGTTTTGGTAGACGGAGACGGAATTGTGAGAGCCGATGTTCCCTTTCGAAGGGCGGAATCCAAATATAGTGTCGAACAAGTAGGTGTCACTGTTGAGTTCTATGGTGGCGAACTCAATGGAGTCAGTTATCGCGATCCTGATACTGTGAAAAAGTATGCTAGACGTGCTCAATTAGGTGCAATTTTTGAATTGGATCGGGCTACTTTGAAATCGGATGGGGTTTTTCGTAGTAGTCCAAGAGGCTGGTTTACTTTTGGGCATGCTACGTTTGCTTTGCTCTTCTTCTTTGGACACATTTGGCATGGCGCTAGAACCCTGTTTCGAGATGTTTTTGCTGGTATTGATCCAGATTTGGATGCCCAAGTAGAATTTGGAACATTCCAAAAAGTTGGGGATCCAACTACAAAGAGACAGGCAGTCTGATACAACATGGTTTTGGCTTATATTTTCTACTTTACATAGGATGCCAGGTCAATTTTGGATCGTTGTTTTTTATTTGACTCTTTCTTCCCCTTTATTTATCTGGTAAATGATCGCATCCCAAATGAATAGGTGTGAAAGCTATAATTGGAATTGTAAACTAGGATCAAATCTATGGAAGCATTGGTTTATACATTTCTGTTAGTCTCTACTTTAGGAATCCTTTTTTTCGCTATCTTTTTCCGAGAACCCCCTAAGGTTCCGACTCAAAAAAGGAAATGATTTTTCATTATCTTAATGGAAGTCATGAGCCTCCCCAATTGGGGAGGCTCATGACTTCCAGCAACTAGTCTCCGTGTTCCTCGAATGGATCTCTTAGTTGTTGATAAGGTTGCCAAAAAGCAGTATATAAGGCATACCCAGTAAAACTGACAAGTAAACCAGATATGGAGATGGCGACTAGGGTTGCTGTTTCCATTCTTAGATAAGTTCAAGATCGCGGTAGATTTACAACTACAATCAGATCATTCATTTAGGAGTACAATAAAGTCGTATACAAAGTCAACAGATCTCAACCAATGAATGAAATCAGATTTATGGCTACACAAACTGTTGAAGACAGTTCTAGGTCTGGGCCAAGACGAACTGTTGTAGGGGATTTCTTGAAACCCTTGAATTCGGAATATGGTAAAGTTGCTCCAGGTTGGGGGACTACTCCCTTTATGGGAATCGCAATGGCTCTATTTGCAATATTCCTATCTATTATTCTGGAAATTTATAATTCTTCCGTTTTATTGGATGGAATTTCCATGAATTAGGTTTGATTTATCAGGATTAGAAAATCCTATTTATTTGATAAAACAATTTCTTCAAACTTAGTCTGGTAGTTCGACCGTGGAATTCCTTTGTTTTCGTATTTCCGGAAGAAATATGAGTGTGTGACTTGTTATAGTGGATCCTATTGATAGTACAGAGAATAGCCCTGTCATCTTGATAGAGAGAATTCTACCTCGTCGGATATTTATGTGAATATTTGAAGCATGAAAGGGGTATATAAAATATATAAAGAAAGATTGGAACTATGATTCATACCTACTATTTATTCCTATTCAGGACCTCGTAACCGGACTAAAAAAAGAGCAAAACAGAAATTGTCTAAAGAAATTCTTTTTTATTTCTTTCCAATTGTAATCTTAACTGAAGGAAACCCTTTTTCAAATTTGGTTGAGTTATTCCATTTAGCCTAGTCATTGAATAAGTGAGGGTCAAAGCAAGTGGTTTTTACTCAGAGAACTTCTTTGTTTGTTACTTTGTAAAATCATCGTGGTTATAGTATGAATCTGAAGTTGGAATGGATTCATAGGATCCCAACAAGAGAATTCCTATCATATCAAAAGTAAAAGAACCCATTGACTTACGTAAAAAACTATACAAAGAAGAGTCTATAGATAGGGGAAAAGAAGACTCAAGAGGCCTGCAATATGCAATATAAGTAATATAAAGAAAGACAGATGAGCCGACTTGATATTGGCATGTATATACAAAACAAATTCTCTATTTTTTTTCGTATTTTTGAGACAGATGGAATCCAATATCTAATCAGTTTCCAATTGGATACTACATATCTGTTGAAATCCGTATTTGTGTGTTTCTTTTTTTGCTTGAGCCGTATGAGATGAAATTTTCATATACGGTTCTCAGAGGGGGAGTCTACTTTTCTTACCTATCTCAATCAAATGTATGATTGGTTTGAAGAACGTCTAGAGATTCAGGCGATTGCAGATGATATAACTAGTAAATATGTCCCTCCTCATGTTAACATATTTTATTGTCTAGGAGGAATCACACTCACTTGTTTTTTAGTACAAGTAGCTACAGGTTTTGCTATGACTTTTTACTACCGTCCAACTGTTACAGAGGCTTTTTCCTCTGTTCAATACATAATGACTGAGGCCAACTTTGGTTGGCTAATTCGATCAGTTCATCGATGGTCGGCAAGTATGATGGTTCTAATGATGATTTTGCACGTATTTCGTGTATATCTTACAGGTGGATTTAAAAAACCCCGCGAATTGACTTGGGTTACGGGTGTGATTCTGGCTGTATTGACTGCATCCTTTGGTGTAACCGGTTATTCCTTACCTTGGGACCAAATTGGTTATTGGGCAGTCAAAATTGTCACAGGTGTACCTGAAGCTATTCCTGTAGTAGGATCACCTTTGGTAGAATTCTTGCGTGGGAGTGCTAGTGTGAGCCAATCCACTTTGACCCGTTTTTATAGTTTACACACTTTTGTATTGCCTCTTCTTACTTCTGTATTTATGTTAATGCATTTCCTAATGATACGTAAGCAGGGGATTTCCGGGCCTTTATAAGAACGATTTCTCAAATAAATAGGACGAATTCTCAATATGGATAATCGGTCCTATATTTAGTATTTCGGAGAGGAACAATAGTATTTCATTGTTTCATTGCTACAAATATGGATTATTGAAAAGAATAAGACATGTTATTTGGATATTTCTCTTCAACCCTGAAGTATTTTTGATTGGATACTTTGGTTGAAGTCGATTTTTCAAAGATAAAATGGATTATGGGAGTGTGTGACTTGAACTATTGATGAGGCCGTGCGGGTATATGATTTGATTCACCACCACATTGGAAATCAAAACTCAATGTGTCTCCGCATCCAATCAACACGTAAGTCTTCCTACTTATATGTAGCAGAAGATAGGCTGGTTTGCTTAAGGAGAATTGTTTCTAGGATTCTACCTGAATCCATGTAATGCATAAGCAGGCTCCGTAAGATCCCGTAGAATAAGTGATTCGGCATCATCCAAATTCTCTGAGATCTATTCCATAGATTTCTATATAGTGTGGAAATGCATTCATTTCCTTTGCATGAATCCAGATTGATGATACTATCGGAGTGAAATGAAATCAGGGATCTAAGGAAGAATAGAGGCTACATTAGTAACAAGAAAATTCTTTGTATGGAAGGAAGTATGGTTGAGATATTGTGTGGATAGACATCAATTACAAACCAAGAGACAACCCAAAAAGTATTGGATCACGATCCAATTTATAAGCCTACTTGGGTGTTGAGCATTGACTTGTAAGAACGGAATTTACAATAAATCGTCGGAACTCCATAAAATCGAATCCAGTCAATCTTTTCTTATATAGATATAGAGTCACTCGTGGCAATATGGATGAAATCACTTTTGATATGGATCTATTTCCTCGATTTTTTGTATTTTTGTTTTGCTCGAGCCGGATGATCCAAAATTCTCATGTCCGGTTCCTTCGGAGGATGAATACATAAGAATTCACCTATCCCAATAACAAAGAAACCAGATTTGAATGATCCTGTATTAAGAGCAAAATTGGCTAAAGGGATGGGACATAATTATTACGGGGAACCTGCGTGGCCCAATGATCTTTTATATATTTTTCCAGTAGTAATTCTAGGTACTATAGCATGTAACGTAGGCTTAGCCATTCTAGAACCGTCAATGATCGGTGAGCCGGCAGATCCATTTGCAACTCCTTTGGAAATTTTACCTGAATGGTACTTTTTTCCTGTATTTCAAATACTTCGCACAGTACCAAATAAGTTCTTAGGTGTTCTTTTCATGATATCAGTACCATTAGGATTATTTACAGTACCCTTTTTGGAGAATGTCAATCAATTCCAAAATCCGTTTCGTCGTCCAGTGGCTACAACCGTTTTTTTGATCGGTATCGCAGTAGCACTTTGGTTAGGTATTGGGGCAACATTACCTATTGAGAAATCTTTGACTTTAGGTCTTTTTCAAATAGATTTCACTGTAACACTACATGACTATCTAGAGAATAGTTCCTTTCAAGTGAATTTTCCCTAGATACAGTCCAAGGGGCGGATGTAGCCAAGTGGATTAAGGCGGTGGATTGTGAATCCACTACGCGCGGGTTCAATTCCCGTCGTTCGCCCATTTCGAAAATAGGAAAAAAAAAAGAAAAGGATGAAAGAATTGCAATGGATTTAAAAGGAAAATGGATTCTTAGGTAAATCAATTGCGAAACGCTCCTTTAAAATACTCAATATCTGTTTGCCATCTTCTGCGCGAAAATCTTCCATTCTCATAAGATCTTCTTTACTGTGACTCAAAAGGTCCCATAATGTATGTATATTGGACCTTTTGAGACAATTATAGGTCCTGGAAGACAATTGGAATTGGTCAATAAAAATCGATTTCCATGCAATTTCTTTTTGACCTCTCTTTCGATAAGAGAATCTCTCATGAAAGGCAAAAAGGGGTAAAGTAAATGGGTTTTTCTTTTCTTCCAAATTCGTGTTTTCCTCCTCCGCATGTAGAAAAGGAATAAATAAATCAATCAAATTACGAGAAGCCTCATAAAGTGCTTCTTTTGGAGTTAAACTCCCGTTTGTCCATATTTCGAAAATAAGGATCTCTTGTTTTTCATTTTCATTCTCTTCCCTATAAGAATGAATACTATAATTTACATTTCGAACAGGCATGAATACAGCATCTATAGGATAACCCTCAGACTGATTTTGGGATTTGATACAATATCCGCGATCTCTCTTGATTTTTAATTCAATACACAAATCCACGGGTCCCCTGAGGTTAGCTATATGCTTTGTAGTATTCACTATTTCCACATAAGGTGGTGAGATGATATCTTGAGCAGTTACACATTTTGGACCTTTGGTGCAAATGAATGCATCTTGAACTTCATCCATATGAGAATGAGTTCTCAATACAATTTCTTTCAAATTCATTAAAATTTCATGTACGGATTCTTCAATACCTGATATCATCGAATATTCATGTGGTACATTATCCAATTTTGCATGTATTATACGCGTCTCTTCTATTTCCCCAAGTAAAGCTCTTCGCATGCAAATACCTATGGTACTGGCTTGATCCTTTCTAAGTGGGGAAAGAATGAAACGCCCATAATGAAGACGTTTATTGTCTACTCTGGATTCAACGCACTTCCACTGTGGTGTTCGAGTGGATCCTGCTACTTCCTCTCGAATCATCTCTTGGCTCTTGCAATTTGTTTCATTCGGATTTTTACACGCGTCTTCTTTTAGGGGGTCTACATCCATTGTGTGACGTAGGAGTTATATCGCGTATGCAACTTAATACTATCCCACTGATCCTAATAATTCGTAATGCTGGATCTCTTCCAGGACCATTACCCTTTATCAGAACTTCTGCTCGTTTCATACCTTGATTAACCACTGGCTGAATAGCATTTATTGCGGCAGCTTGAGCGGCAAAAGGCGTTCCCCTTCTGGGTCCTTTAAATCCAGAAGTACCACCAGAGGACCACCAAACCGCTTGACCTCGTACATCTGTAACAGTGACAGTAGTATTATTGTAATTTGCTTGAATATGAATCATCCCTTTTTCTATTTTACGTACATTTTTACGTTGACGTATACGTCTATTTTTACCGGGGAACAAACCAATTTTTCTTGGTATATGCTTTGTTATTGTCATTTTTTATCATCTCATAAATAGGAGTAAGAAATATACGGAGATATCGATTTCATGTGAAAAATATTAGATCCTTTCTTTATTTTTTTACTGACATTCGTATGGTTAGAAAGTTTGTTTTGTTAAAAAAAAAATATTATTTTTGCCTTTGTTTATGTTTCGGATTGGGACAAGTCACTATAAAGCGTCCTCGCCTACGAATAAGTCGGCATTTTAGACAAATTTTACGAACAGAAGCTCTCATTTTCATATTTATAATTTCCTATATTTTATTTTCTTTTGAATTCTGAATCTACTTCTTGAAAGAAAAAAAGTCTCTTTAATTTGGCCCAAATTCGATTCCCGCGAGGGGAATGCTAAAAAGATACCTAATTGTCCGAATTGTACCAACCCTCCGAATCATCCCACTCCTCCGAATCGTCCCAAGACTTGTTGCGGGGAAGTCTATGAATTATACGCCCTTTGGTTGGATCATAACGACTTACTTCGATCTGGACTCTATCTCCGAGTAGAATGCGGATAAACTGCGTTCGAATCTTTCCCGAAATGTAACCTAGAATTTCATCTCCATTATCTAAACAAATCTGGAACATACCACTGGGATATGTGTCAATAACCAAACCTTCATAGATGGTTTTAGACTCTTTCTTGTCTTCTTTAGACCCACTATTCCTTTTTTTTTGTTATTTTTCATTTTTAGTTTCTTCCTGCATTGAAATAGAAAATTTTAGAAAGGGTGATAGATAATCTATCTTTTAATTTGATAAGTGCAATAGAATAACTTGATCTTTTGAGAAAAGGGATTCTTTCTCCTTTCTCTCTTTTTCACAGGTTATTTCTTTTCTTTTCACAGGTAAGAAGTGACAGATCCAATGAAAATGCCAGAAGGGGGGTCAACATACATATATATGACATAACATTTCTCCCCCAATTTCTTTGAGTCGGGCTTCTCTATCTGTCATTATACCTTGAGAAGTGGAAAGAATTGTAATTCCCATTCCACCTAAAATCTTAGGAATTCGTTTATAGTTAGAATAGATTCGTAGACTGGGTCGGCTGAGACGTTTTAAAATAGTTTGATGTATACCTTTCCGAGTTCTTTTTTTATGCCATAGGGTTGAAACCAAGAAATCGTTGTTTTTTTTCTTATGTTTTCTCAGATTTTCAATAAAACCTTCTTGTAGAAGTATTTTCAAAAAGTTTTCTGTTAGATTAGTATATTTGAGTCGAACCGTTTCTTTTTGATGCATACCAGCATTTCTTATTGAAGTTATTACATTCCCAAGAGTGTCTTTACTCATGATGAATTAGAATCATTGTTATCCTCTAATTTGGATATAATCAACATGTTTTTAGGAATGATGAAAAGTATATACTTGATACACAATCTACTCAATGGATCCATTTCCTATTTCATATGGATCTATTTTGGATATTCTACTATGGGTATTCTACTATATAATAATATTCTAATTCTATATAATAATATTCTATTCGAATTGGATCGAATTTCATGATCGAATTTAGAATATATCAGGGGATATTGAGACTATTTTTGTGAATTTAAACTCTTTTAATTCATTAGGAATCACACCAAAAACCCGAGACCCCCTTGGAGTTTTTTTTTGATCGATGATAACTGCTGCATTGTCAGCATATCGTATTATCATACCGTTGTCACGTTTAAGTTCTTTACATGTACGTACAATTACGGCTCGAATTACTTCTGATTTTTCTAGAGACATACTAGGTACTGCTCTCTTGATTACAGCAACAATAACGTCACCAATTTTAGCATATTGGCGATTACTAACTCCTAAGATTCGAATACACATCAATTCTCTAGCCCCACTATTATCTGTTACATTCAAAAGGGTCTGAGCTTGAATCATTATTTTATTTATCTGCTATCTGCTCTTTCCATACCATACAACGAGTCAAGGAAAAAAAAAGGAAATATTATGTGTCCATAAATCAAAAATTTCTCGTATTTTTCATTCCTAATATTCCTTTGGTTCTATATCCTTATTGAATTGATTTTTCTTTTATCGCGTAATGACAAATTGAGATTGAATTGATTTTTCTTTTACCGCGTAATAACAAATTGAGTTCGTATAGGCATTTTGGACGCAGCTATTGACATAGCTGCTCTAGCTACAGTTTCGGATACTCCAATCATTTCATAAAGTATTCGACCGGGTTTCACAACGACTATCCAATATTTTGGGTCCCCCTTCCCAGAACCCATACGCTTTGCTGTTGCTCTTACTGTAACGGGTTTGTCAGGAAATATGCGTACCCATATTTTTGCGCCACGGCGTGCATATCGTGTCATTGCTCTTCGCCCAGCTTCTATTTGTCTAGCTGTGATCCAAGCAGGTTCAAGTGCTTGAAGAGCATATCTTCCGAAACAAATATTATTGCCTCGATAAGATATTCCTTTCATTCTTCCTCTATGTTGTTTACGGAATCTGGTTTTTTTGGGGTTATAGTTGATGGTTCTTTCTCAATGCCATCTCTACTGCAAAACTGGACATGAGAGTTTCTTCTCATCCAGCTCCTCACGAAAAAAAAGAATCATTTATTTTAGATATCATTTCATTTTTATATCATAATTCTATATGAAAATGAAATTAATTAAATTAAGAATTTTAGAATTTCATTCAGAATTCTGTAAAAAGAAAAATATAAGAAATATAAGAAGAAGCTATATTTGTATTGTTGTATGTTGTTATATAGTATGTTGTATTGTATATTCTATTCTAGAAAATGAAAAATCAAAATTACATATATTATATAGAAAGAGAATATCTATAAGAATTTTAAATAAATATATATAATATAAACTATTTAGAATCTAGAAATCTATAATAAGAATAAAATAATATAATAATCCATAAATAAGAAAGAATCGAATTTATAATGAATAAGAATTCTTAAAAATAAGAAATAGTGATTTAGTAGTGAAAAGAGTGAGTTAGTTGAGTATTGAGTATAGTACTGATTGAGTATAGTAATTAGGTAATTACTAATTAGGTAATTAGTTCAGTCGTTTTTTTTTAGTAATTAGTTCATTAGTATAGTCAGATTGAGTATAGTCAGATTCAGTATAGCCAGAATCGTAAGATTCAAGTTTTTGAAAGTAATAGTTTTTGAAAGTAATGAAAAAGTAATGAATTCTTCTTTCTTTTTTTTTTTCTTTTATGGTATGGAATTGATGGAAATGGAATCACGCAAAATGGAAATAAGAGTTCGCAGGCGAATATTGACTTTTTTCCGCTTTATTCTTTTATTTGTAGAGGTCAATCCATACTAGGATCGTTCAGAATAAACGGGTTTTCGATTCATTCCGCCATCCTTCCCAATGAATTCTTAGGATTCGTTTTCAATAGAAATAGAATCTTATGCAGTCATGGGTTCCGTCGTTCCTATAGCTTCTTCATTCATGCTTAGGTCTGAACTATGCAATGGAGCTCCCAACTTCATTTGTTTCTGAGTCAATTCCCTCAGTTTCTATTAACTCGGGCTCTTTACTTTGTTTTATTATCCGTTCCGTATTGATGCTTTATTACATTGCTTTTGATGAGATGATTCATAGACCATACATATTGGAATCCTATTCTATCATTGCTATTTTCCTTCTCTCTTTCTATCATCTTTCCATTTCTCTACATCCCGTTCTTTTTTCATTGAATTGGAATGGGATTTCTCATAATCCCATTTTTGGATGGAATTCCATTTCAGTTGCTACAACTACATGATTGATACAGATACATCATATAGCGACTGTTTTATGGGATCTCGACAATACGAAGCAATAAGTTGGTTTTTCGTTTTTAGTTTCTCTAGTTAGGAGAATTATGAGTTTGTTATTAGTTTCTAATTCTATAGTGTTGTAGAGGTTCATTTTTTAGAATCCCAACTCAAAGTCTATCTAACTCGAAAGAAGAAACCAACGAGTCACACACTAAGCATAGCAATTCTACCAAATGAAATGCCGAATTTTTAATGAATCTTTCTAGAACTATAGAAATTCCATTCGTATTTATTCTTTCTTTTTGATGGAATAAAATGGAATAAGAGAAAAAGAATGAACATTTTTGCATTTTGGATTTGATCATTTCTCACTAGATGGAATCACAATAAAAAAAGGGGTCCGTTATAGGATTTCTTATGTTTGATTCTTCTTTCTTTTATTCTTCGTCTACAAATTCTTCGTCTACAAACTCTTCGTCTACAAAGTCTACAAACTCTTCATCTACAAAGTCTACAAACATCCAAATTTTGATGCCCAAGACCCCATGAGGAGTTTGAACCTTATAGGAACAATACTTAATTTTAGCACGAATAGTCTGTAGGGGAAGTCTACCTTCTCTAATCCATTGGACGTGGGCTCTTTCTTTTCCACCGATACACCCTGCAATTTGTATTCGAATTCCTTTTATGTCTGTTTCTTCCATTAATTCAATAACTTTTTGCATTGCTTTCCCAAGGGGAATTCGATTTTTTAATTGTAAAGCTATATATTCTGCAAGAATATGAGGTTCCTCATAAGGTTCTGGAATTAATTGGATTATTATCTTGGCTTTCGTTTTCAAGAGTTCTAACTTCGGGTTCAAAGGGTTTGGATTGAACGCTTTTTGTATACTTATTCGTAATTTTTCAATTGCTTCTCTTCGCTTCTTTTCCTCTTTATCATCCTTTTCTTCTTCTTCTTCCCTTGTTAATAAATTTTGGCGTCCAAAATCGATTTTAACTTGGGTTGTATTCAATTCTTTATATTTGTGAATTTCTATACGGATAATTCCTTCGAAATCAGAGGATACTTTCATAAGATTTTTTTGCACATAGTTCTTGATAGAGTCTCGTATTCTTTCATCTTCTTGGAGCTCCGCAGGAAAATCTTTTGGTTTTGCGAACCAAAAGGAATGATGACTTTGAGTTGTACCAAGTCGGAAACCTAGTGGATTGATTTTTTGTCCCATCTTTTTTCTTACTCATTTTATTACTAATTATAGATTCTATTATATATTCTATTACTATTATACATTCTGCTAGAATTTTTGAATTAGACTCGAATTCTCTTTCATATAAGTAAGAAGCATATAAGTAAGAAGGGCCTCTTACCCCTTTCATTGGGTTTTTGTTGTTTTCATAGCGGCACTTTCATGGTGAATGAAGCGGAATATAAGAGCCGGGCGAATAACCCGGCTCGGCTCTTATTTACTCCTCCTTTCTATCTTTTTTTGCTTTCTTTTTGAGCTCCATTTTTTCTTTTTTTTGGAGCTCTCTTTCTTCCAGTTTTCCCTTTCTTTTCAATTCTCTTTCTTGCTTTCGGGCTTTTTTTTGGAGTTCTTTTTCTTCCAGTTTTGCCCTTCTTTTTAATTCTCTTTCTTCTTTCCTTAGTCTCTTTTTCAGTTCTCTTTCCTCTATTTTTCTTATTCGATTTTGAATATGTTTAATTATAGCACTCATCTCCTTAATTCTCTTGTGAGCATCTCGAATTAGGGCAGTTAACTCCACCTTCATGAACTCCCGTCTTACTCTTATTGTTGTTTGAAGATCCTGTATTAAAGGATCTATGTCACCCTTTTGCAAGGCCGTCTCAATATTAATTTCGTGTTGAATCTCCTCAGCCAAAAGGTTCTGTAATCTGATTTTATTATACGTTCTACGAATCATCATATCAATTATATATTTATCTATCAGTTTTTGCATAAGTTTTTTAGCTTTGATGCGGCTTTCAATATGCCTTATCAATTGATCGATAATCGACTCTTCTTTCTCTTCTTTATTATTTTCATCTTCGTCAAGATTATTGTTACCTATTGGTTCATTCGGATTATTTTTATAATATTTTTCGTTTTTTTCATTCTCGTGGCTTTGATTCATATGGAGATTCATGTTTTACAACAGTCGTGTTTGTTGAAGAATGGTATTTAATGAATCTTTCTAGAACTATAGAAATTCCATAGAGACAGGTTTTCAAGTTACGACGTTCTGGATATTCGTTTTATAAAATAAAACTGAATGTCTTGTAGAAAAGGTATAATAGAATAGTAGAAGATTTCTATTTCCATATGTCACAATATGGAAATAGAAATCTTCTATCCAAATTCTTTGGATTGATTCTTCAGTACAATTGTTATATGACAGGTCGGTCTTTTGATTGGATAACTACGTCCACGAGCCCTGAGTCTTAACCTTTTTCGAATAGTACCTCCATTGACTTCGGCTTTACTAATAAATAAATCTGTTTCGTTCAAACCCATATTATGCCTAGCATTTGCTGCTGCAGAAGAAACCGTTTTTAAAATGGGATAAGAGGCTCGATAAGGTATGAGTTCCAGTATCATAAGTGTTTCTTCATAGGAACGTCCGCGAATTTGATCAATGACTCTTCGGGCTTTGAAAACAGACATATGTATCTTTTTATGTTGAGCTAAAACTGTGACTTCTGCACCCCGTCTATTCGAGTTCTTCTTTGTTATTTTCTTCTTTATCATAAGGTTTGTTACTCCTCGCCAATGGATGATAAGTAATTCTTTTCTTTTTTATTATTATTATTTTCTCTTTTTTTAATTCTGGTACTGAATAGTCATCCTACTGAATGTGAGTTTAGTCATACTATGGAATGTGAGTTTAGTCATACTTTAGTCATATTACTGAATGTTAGTTTCGTTTTTAGTTTTTCTATTGATATAGATTTTTTTTTGATTTCATGTTGGTTGGATTTCTTTACAATGAATAATGAAAGAAGTATAAATGGGTAAATCAAAAAAAATGGTTAACGGCGAGATTCATTATCTTTCTCATTTTCCGTATGTTCATCAAAAGTTCGAGTAGGCACAAATTCCCCCAATTTACGACCTATGATAGATCTTGTTATATAAAGAGGTAAATGCTCTTTTCCATTATGAATAGCAATTGTATGTCCAAACATTGCGGGTATGATGTTAGATGTTCTAGACCAAGTTTGTATTATTTCTTTTTCCTTATTCATACGGAGTTTTTTGATTTTTTCCAATAAATGCTTAGCCACAAAAGTTTTTTTTTTTAGTGAATCTTCCATATTCATAATGGATAACTCCTTTTGCATAATGGATAACTTTTTTTGCTTTTGCATAATGGATAACTTTTTTGCTTTTGCATAATGGATAACTTCTTTTGCTTTTGCGTAATGGATAACTTCTTTTGCTTTTGCATAATGGGTAACTCCTTTTGTTTTTGCATAATGGGTAATTCCTTCCAAAAATGGGATTTTCCATATTCATTCTGATTTACGGCGACGAATAATCAAACTATCACTATATTTATTTCTTTTCTTACTTCTTCTTTTTCCAAAGGTAGGATAACCCCAAGGGGTCATGGGTTTTTTTCTACCAATTGGGACTCTTCCTTCACCGCCCCCGTGGGGATGGTCTACAGGGTTCATAACTACTCCTCTGACTACAGGACGCTTACCTAGCCAAGACTTCGATCCGGCTCTACCCAAACTTTTGAGCTTGGCCCCAACATTACCCACTTGTCCGACTGTTGCTAAGCAGTGTTTGGATATCAAACGGACCTCTCCAGATGGTAATCTTAATGTAACTGATTGACCCTCTTTTCCAATCAGTCTCCCTACAGCACCTGCTGCTCTAGCTAATTGTCCACCCTTTCCAAGTGTGACTTCTATGTTATGTATGGCCGTGCCTAAGGGCATATGGGTTGAAGTGGATTCTTCTTTTTGATCAATCAAAACCCCTTCCCAAACTGTACAAGCTTCTTCCAAAGCATACGGCTTTCTAGATGTATATGATGATATATAGACAGATGGATCTGATATGAATTGTACGATGAAGTACTATATGAGTGGATATATAGGAATCCAAATCTGCCGAATCGCTCATGTTCTAATCTTCTACATCCTAGGTCTCCCCGTTCCGTCATCTGGCTTATGTTTTTCATGTAGCATTCAGACCGAATGACTCTATGAAATTACGTCAATACTTCCACATATTACTTCCACATATTACGGGTAACGTAGGAGACATCTCTATTTTTCCCCGGCTTATACACTGTTTAGCTTTCAATTTGCCTCTGACCATCAAATGAAATGTGAATAACCCGTCTTCCTCTCTTTGAAACAAGAAGCACTTCCAGTTCTGTCCGTGCTTCAAACAATTGGGTCTTCTCCCTATTACCATATCTCTAGAGTCAATAATTTTCTATTGAAGAACTACTGAACTCAATCACTTGCTGCTGTTACTCAAGAGTTTTCTGTTGAGGTCTATCCCGTAGAAGTACTCAAATTGGATGAGTGATCGATTTCTAGGTTTCGTCGTAAACCTAATTGGTTACTTCCAATTACGTAAATCCATAGTTCAAACCGCACTCAAAGGTAGGGCATTTCCCATTGATATAGGAACTTTTGTACCAGAAATAATGGTATCTCCAATGATAGTTCCTCTGGGATGTAAAATATATCCTTTCTCACCATTCCCATAGTGTATGAAACAAATGTATGCATTTCGATTAGGGTCATATTCTATGGTTACGATTCTACCAGATATGTATTTTTCATTCCGTCGAAAATCAATTTGACGGTATAGACGCTTATGACCCCCCCCTCTATGCCTTGCGGTAATGATTCCTCTGGCATTACGACCTTTACCACAATGATGCTGTCCATAAATCAAATGATTTCGTGGATTGGATTCCCTGTCTACGGCTCTATTGCGTGTGTTCGGGGTAGAAGTTTTGTATAAATGTCTCGCCATGTTCTTCAATATTTGGTTTTTCGTTCTTTCCTTTATAACTATATAAGAGGATATAAGAGGTGGAATAGAATAACCCGGTGGAATAGAAGAACCCGGTGAACCCGGTGGAAGCGTAATGATAATTCGTTTGTAATTGGAATGCATTGTATGTTTTATAATAGGTAATAGATCCCGTTCTTCTACCCTTTTCGGGGAGTCGATTATTATTCATAGTTATTATCTTGACACTAAAGAAGAGTTCGACCCAATGCTTGATTTCAGTTCTACTTGATTTGGATTTGACATGAGAAGTATATTCATTCCTAGACATTTATATAACATATAACTATAACAACTGAATCCTTTTTTCGGTCAATGTCAATACTGCATATCTGATTTTATTCATAAATCCATTTTCTTCCCTATCAGTTTATGGAAAATCAGGTAGATATACACATATATTCAGTAGAAAATAGAAAATCAGTAGAAAATATAAAAATCAAAAATACGTATTTTTGGTTTCATTTCGAATACATATTCAAAAAAAAGGGGGGTATTGATTATTCCACTATCCACTATAATTTCTTATATTGATAGTATGATGGATTGTATGGATGAATCGATTGAATTGATACAGAGCCAATTCCAATCCAATTCTTGGATCGTTTTCCTTGGCATGCATCCAGTAGGAATTGAACCTACAGCTTGACCAATTATGAGTTGGGCGCTTTTACCATTCAGCCATGGATGCTTAACAGGTATTATCATATAATGATGAATAACCCAATTTATCATATAATGATGAATTATGCAATTGATTCTATAATGATGAATGAAAAAATTTCTATTAAAATACGATATTTAGGAGGTTCAAGCCAATGCAACGGCAACCGCGTAAAATGCAAAAACCCTGGGTCTCTGAATTGAGAAATTCTCTCTATTCCTTAGATTCATGGGTCAAATTCCATCATTTTGTGGGATCTTTCACGTCCATTTTGTTCCACCAAGAACGTTTTATGAAACTCCTTGACCCCCGAATTGTCAGTATCCTATTTTCACGTGATTCACGTTCACGGGGTTCAAGAAGCAATCCATATTTCACGATCAAAGGTGTAGTACTGCTTGTAGTAGGAGTCCTGATTCTATCTCGTATTAACAATCGAAAGATGATCGAAAGAAAAAATGTCTATTTGATGGAGCTTCTTCCTATACCTATGAATTCTATTGGACCCAGAAAGGAGACATTCAAAGAACCTTTTTGGTCTTCCAATATCAATAGGTTGATTGTTTCGCTCCTGCATCTTCCAAAAGGGAAAGGAATTTCTGAGAGTTGTTTCATGGATCCGCAAGAGAGTACTTGGGTTCTCCCAATAAATCAAAGAAATCCCAAGTGTAACATGCCTGAATCGGACCGGGGTTCGCGGTGGTGGAGGGACCGGGTCGGAAACAAGAGGGATTCTAGTTATCAGATATCTAATGAAACCGTAGTTGGAATGGAGATTTCATTCCAAGAGAAAGATAGCAAATATATGGAGTTTCGTTTTTTATCTTATACGGACGATCCGATCCGCAAGGACCATGATTGGGAATTGTTGGATCGTCTTTCTCCTAGGAATAGGAAGAACCGAAATATAATCAACTTGAATTCGGGACAGCTATTCGAAATCTTAGGGAAAGACTGGATTTGTTATCTCATGTCTGCTTTTTGTGAAAAAAGACCAATGGAAGGGGAGGGTTTCCTCAAACAACAAGGAGCTGAGGCAGCTATTCCATCCAATGATAAGGATCCGTTTTTTAGCAAGGTACGGAATGTATCGTCAAATATTCCATATGATTCCACAAGATCCATTTTCCTTCAAGTAACGGATTCTAGCCAATGGAAAGGATCTTCTGATCAATCCAGAGATCCTTTTGATTCGGAGGATTCAGAAGATTCCAAATGGATCGATCAAACAGAGATTCCGCAAGAAGAATCGATTCTTGGGAATCCTTCCTTTCTTCAAACGGAACGAACAGAAAGAGAATTAGATCGATTCCCGAAATGCCCTTCCTCAATGTCTCGGCTATTCACGGAAGGTGAAAAGCAGATGAATAATCATCCGCTTCCGGAAGAAACCGAAGAATTTCTTGGGAATCCTACAGGATCCTTTCGTTCTCTTTTCTCTGACAAACGGTCAGAACTTCATCTGGGTTCGAATGCTACTGAGAGGTCCACTAGAGATCCGAAATTTTGGAATTGGAAGAAAAAACAGGATCTTTCTTTTGCCCCTTTCAGGCGATCAGAAATGAAAGAAATGCTTGATCTATTCAAGATCCTTATGTATTTACAAAAGACCGTCTCAATTCATCCTATTTCATCAGATCGGGAATGTGGTATGCTTTCGAAGGATAAACCAGATATAGAGAGTTCCAATACGATTTCATTCTTGAACAACAATCCCTTTTTTGGTTTCTTTCATCTATTCCATGATCGGAACAAAGGGGAATACACGTTAGGCCACGATTTGGAATCAGAAGATAGATTTCAAGAAATGGCAGATCTATTCATTCTATCCCCGGATCCGGTGTATCCTAGGGGATTTGCCCTTTCTATGGATTCCTACGGATCGGACCCAAACAAATTCTGGAATGGGACCAGAGAGGAATCGGAAATAAAATCTTTAGTGGTTATACCCTTTCTGTTTCATGAAGAGAATGAATCGTTTGATGAAGAGAATGAATCTTTGGATCGAAGTATCAGAACAAAATTGGTTCGGATCTGCTGCGGGAATGATTTGGAAGATACAAAACTAAAAAGAGTGCTATTTGCTAGCAACAACATCATGGAGGCAATCAATCAATATGGATTGATCCGAAATCTGATTCCAGTCCAATATGGCGTCTGTGGATACATAAGAAATGTATCGAATCGATACAAATGGTCCAATGGGAGCAAGAATTCCAATGAACATTGGAAACATTTTCTTTCGGATTCGGAACAGAAGAACCGTTTTCAAGTAGTGTTCGATCGATTACGTATGAATCCATATTCGATTGATGGGTCCAAGGCTATCGACAGAGAACATTTCCCTAAGCCTAAGGCATTTCGTCCCCTTTTGTTGTTACTTCGTTTCTTTTTGTCCAAGTCACTTCCCTTTTTGTCCAATTCACTTTCTTTTTTGTTCAAGTCACTTCCTTATTTCTTTGTGAGTATCAGGAATATCCCCATTTATAGATCCGGGATTCCCATCTATGAATGGAAATGGGAAGAGTTCTTAGAATCCATAGGTGTTCAAATTGTTCATTGGAATAAATGGAAACCCTTATTCTTGGATGATCATGATACTTCCCAAAGACCGAAATTCTTGATCCATGGAGGAACAAGATTACCGTTTTTGTTCAATAAGATACCAAAGTGGATGATTGACTCATTCCATACTAGAAATCATCGCGGGGAATCTTTTGATAACATGGATTCCTATTTCTCAATGATATCCCACGATCGAGACAATTGGCTGAATCCCGTAAAACCATTTCATAGAAGTTCATTGATATCTTCTTTTTATAAAGCAAATCGACTTCGATTCTTGAATCATCCACGTCACTTCTGGTTTCATTGTAACAAAGGATTCCCTTTTTATGTGGAAAAGACCCGTATCCATAATGATGATCTGACATATGGACAATTCCTAAAGATCTTGTTCATTCACAACAAAATCTTTTCTTTGTGTTTCGGTAAAGAAAAAGATCTTTTTTTGGAGATTTCACCAATCGAGTTACAGGTATCTGACATATTCCTATCTAACGATTTTCCACAAAGCGGTGACGGAACGTATAACTTGTACAAATCTTTCCATTTTCCAATTCGATTCTATCCATTCGTTCGTAGAGCTATTTACTCGATTGCAAACATTTCTGAAAGACCTCTAACACAGAAACAAATAGCCAAATTGGAGAGCACTTATTATCAGTCTTTTTTAGATAGGGATCTATCTGATTCCGAAGAGGAGAACTTGCATCAGTATCTCCGTTTCAATTCAAACATGGATTTGATTCTCACTGAGAAAGATTTACCACTCGGACCCGGAGAAGGAAAAAACAGAGTCCTTGTGGAAAGGAATACGTCGAGAAAGGGTGGTGGCAGATGGATAGAATTTCTCAAGGAGATAGTGCTTTTTCAAACCTCTCCCAATTCCTCTTCCAATGGAATCCACCTCTCTCCCAATTCCTCTTTCAGTGGAATGCCTTCCTCTCTCAGAATACCCTTCTCTCCCAATGGAATGCCTTCCTCTCTCAGAATGCCTTCCTCTCCCGATGGAGGAAGGCATTCCTCTCCCAATGGAATGCCTTCCTCTCCCAATGGGATCCAAACGATATGTCAGGGCTCCTTACTTCGACAGGGTACAAATATCGATTAGATACCCTTTCAAACTCATTCCCGATACGAAGTACAGAATGGGTATCCATTTTTGATGGGATTATGGATGAATCGAGTATATCAGAGCTCATTTCTCAGACAAAATGGTGGGCGAAATCCAAATGGAATTGTATACTTAGAAGTGAGACTTGGATGGAGTCTTTTGCTGAGTATGTTGAGGGTTTCGTTTGGTGCGAAGAAAGGATGGATCGAAATAATGAGTCAGCCCTTCTATGGACACTATCAAGAAAGGAGTTCTCTTATTCCATTCTTTTCGTTCTTCTTGCTGCTGGATCTTTCGCTTGTATGCATTTTTACTTGATATCCAAAGGGTCTAGTGAATTACAGACAGAGCTAGAAAAGATCCAATCTTTGGCGATTCCATCATACAAGACGGAGGTGCTCGAACTTCTGGATGAGTATCCCTTATCTGAAGAATGGAATTCTTTCTGGTTAAAGGATCTCTTTCTAGCTCCTTGGAATCTCTTTCTAGCTGCCCGGAATCTCTTTCTAGCTGCTCTGGAACAATTAGGAGATTTTCTGGAAGGAATATGGGGTTTTGTTTTTGGCGGCAACGTGCTATTGGGCGGCGGTTCCGCTTATGGAGTCAAATCCATACGTTCTAAGAGGAAATATTGGAAGATCCATCTCATCAATTGCATAAGCATCATACCAAATCCCATCCGTCCAATCACTTTTTCGAGAAATACGAGACATCTAAGTCGTGCAAGTAAAGAGATCGATTCATGGATAAGAAAAAGAAAAAGCGTGAACAGTGATTGGGTTCATGAGAAAATAGAATTCTGGCTCGCGAAGAGTGATGTGATTAAGGATCAAAGAAGAGAATTCTTGACTTGGGTCTCCACCCTAACGACAGAAAAAAGAATGGATGAAATTCTATTGAGTCTGACTCATCCTAGTGATCATTTATCAAAGAATGACTCTGGTTATCAAAGGATTGAACAACCAGGATCCATTTACTTACGATACATAGTTGACATTCATCAAAAGAATCTAATGAATTATGAGTTCAATAGATCTTCTTTAGCGGAAAGACGGATATTTCTTGCTCATTATCAGACAATCACTTATTCACAAACCTCGTATGGGACGAATCGTTTTCATTTTCCATCTCATGGCAACTTTTCGTTCCGCTTAGCTCTATCTCCTTCTAGGGCTATTTTAGTAATAGGTTCTATAGGAATTGGACGATCCTATTTGGTCAAATACCTAGCGACTAACTCCTATCTTCCTTTCATTACGATATTTCCGGCCGAGACCCTGTGCCGGGATGAGAAGGCTCGGCGCCTCTATGAGGCGGAGGTTTTTGAGCATAAGCGTATCCATATGGATCATATTCCTAAGAACTTTGATAACGGGCTGAGAAAGACGGTGGATGCACTAGCTAAGTATAATAAGATGACTAGTAGGGCGAAAGTAGATCTACGAGTTCGATTTCCTATCATCTTTCAATTCGAATTAGCAAAAGCAATGTCTCCTTGCATAATATGGATTCCAAACATTCATGATCTCTATTTGAATGAGTCGAATTATTTATCTCGCGGTCTATTAGTGAATTCTCTCTCCAAGGATTCTGAAAGATGTTCCACTCGAAATATTCTTATGATTGCTTCGACTCATATTCCCGAAAAAGTGGATCCCGCTTTAATAGCTCCGGATCAATTCAATACATGCATTAAGATACGAAGGCTTCATATGCCACAACAACGAAAGCACTTTTTCATTCTTTCCTATACTAGGGGATTTCACTTGGAAAAGAAAATGTCCCATACTAACGAATTCGGCCCCAAAACCCTCCTGGTTTCCAATGCACGAGATCTTGGAGCACTTATCAATGAGGTCCTATTAATTAGTATGATACAGAAGAAATCCATTATAGAAACGGATACAATTAGATCAGCTCTTCATAGACAAACTTGGGATTTGCGAGCCCATGTAAGACCAGTTGAGGATCCTGGGCTCATTTTCTATCAGATAGGAAGGGCTTTTGCACAAAATGTACTTTGTAATTGGACCTTAGATCCTCTATCTATCTATCGGAAGGGGAAATCCTCTTATGAAAAGCAAAGAGATTTGTATGAATGGTACTTCGAACTTGGAACGAGTATGAAGAGATTCACGATACTTCTTTATCTTTTGAGTTGTTCTGCCGGATCGGTCGCTCGAGATCTTTGGTCTCCATTCCTACCCGAGGAAAAAAGGGGGATCACTTCTGAGGGATTCCTTGAGAATGATTCTTATCTAGCTCATAGCCTATTCGAATTCGAAGGCGTTCTGGAGGGATCCTCGCGGGCAGAAAAAGATTGCAGTAGGTTTGAGAATAATCGAATGACATTGCTTCTTCGGCCCGAACCAAGGAATCCGTTCGATATGATGCAAAATGGATTTCGTTCTATCGTTGGCCTTGAACAAGAGGAAGGAGCGGTCGACCCGCAACGGATAGAGCAAGAGATGGATTTCTTCAATTACAGAGACATAGTTGGTTCTCCGAGAATATGGCGCCCCCGTAGGAATCTATTTGATTGTATCGAAGAGTCCGAGGAATTGGGATTTCTCCCTTTAGTCAGGTTCTTTCGGAACAGAAATGATTATGTGGGTCAGGAAGACTATGAGCTTCAAGACTATTATAGGTTTGAGCTTCAAGACTATTATGATGACGTTGAGCCTCAAAAGGAGGATTCGGAGTTCTTGCGGAGTGCAATCCTGCAGTACCAGACACGAGATAGATCTTCCAAAGAACAAGGCTTTGTTCAAATAGGCAGCCAATTCCTTTGGGACCCTCCGGATCTCTCATCCTTTGTCCTAGTCCGTGAGCAGCCGCCCTCTGTCTCTGTGTTTTTATGCCGAGAATTCTTTGGATTTGGAGATAAACAAAAGCACCTTATTACTTCCGAAATGAAGATGCCAAAATCGATGTCTGGAAGCTGGTTCATCAGGACGAGGCGAAGAAAGCGCTTCGAATTCTTGATTCATCGCCCAAGATTCCTTAGAACCAATAGTTCATTATATAAAGGGTCTTTTTCTTTCCGTTCGAATCTTCTAGCCGAGAGTTATCAGTATTTATACAATCTCTTCCTATCTAACGAAAGGCTATTGGATCAAATAACAAGGACATTGTTGAGAAAGGAATGGCTTTTCCCAGAGGAAATGAAACATTTGATTCATGTCACAGGAGAAAGATTTCCCATTCCTTAGAAAGATATGTGGACATGAAAAGGAAAGAGGATTGCGTGGAACAGAATTGATCGGGTGGTAGAGTTGTGGAAATACTTGTTTATTTCATATTGTTCCATGGAGTTCAGTTGGGCCCATGGAACAATATGCTACTGCTGAAACAGGGAAGAATGGAAATATGAGATCAAAGCACTATGATGAACTGCCTAAACGAGAATTCTGGAAGGGCGAACAACCAGAGCCTATTACTCACTCTATCAAACAATTTCCATTCATGAAAGCATGTCAATCCATGGGAAAATCAAAAATACGCATGTCCAATGAAAGGGTTGTTGCTATCTGCTGCAATAACGAATCATTGGTTTCACTGAAGAATGAAAGAAAATAGACCTTTCTCTTCGTCTCAGGTGGATGGATCTTCTCCATTGAGGATCTCCCATATGGATCATACACATTCCAGTTGATTCGAATTGTTTTGTTCTGAAGCAAAGATATCTACGGGGGCCGGTTCGGCCGGCCTATTCCGATATTCACGATCAAGAGATACTGGATTTCGGATAGGCCCTGAAAGGGGAAGGAAGGCCGAAATGCCAAGAGACGTCTGTCTACTCTCTAATTCACCCGATCCAATAGTACCTATTTTGGGAACGTCCAGTGCGAAAGTCACTGAATGGGCAAGTCGCCAATCCCTAAAACGGACTATGTAATGTACTTGATCCGCTGGGTTACGGGTGGGCATTTTCCCAGAGGTTTCTATCAATCCACCCCTGTATGATTCCTGTGGAATCCTATACTCGGGGAGAGGGGGGGTGCAGGGCGGACGATTTCAAAACGGACTCCTCCTTCATTAGATAGAGAGGGTCGCCAAGATTTCGTGATCCGCTGCCGAACCTATTCCAATTCCAACAGCTCGGACTCGGATCGTGAGGATGACCGAAATACTTCGTATCAACAGATACTCGGTATATCAATATCGATGAGATCCGAGATCTGTTATGGAATTGCTCATGGAATGAGCATTCTCGATATTATGCCTTGAAGAGGACTCGAACCTCCACGCTCTTTAGCACGAGATTTTGAGTCTCGCGTGTCTACCATTTCACCATCAAGGCATCTTGAAAGTGAATCCTATTCCATGAATAGGATATCTATATAGTGTGATATATGGAATCTATGACAAATTGGAGTATTTCTATCGATCATCGATCGGTCATATAGGACCGAGTCAGACATCCAATTGCTTCGATTGGAATTCTCCGGAGGATGCCTGATCTATATCCAAAATAGATCAATCAAAAAGATGTACAATCAAACCTATTTCTCTATTCCATAGAAGCCCAAAGAAGTTCATATGGTACCCAAACAAAAAGAACGATAGATATGTCAAAAGCAGGTTCGATTACGCCTATTCCTAATCCTAAATAGAATGTCACGACCGACGTAGGGATCCATATGGAAACAGAGTATCTATTTTCATACGCTCGAATGGTCCCTTCTCATAATGAGAATGTACATCACCCTAGTCCGGTCTGGTCCGGTATGGAATGAACTTAGAATCGATCATCCGATTCTAAGTTCCGGACCATTCCCAGTTTGGGCGGAACGGAACGGATCTACGAATTCGTGGATTCCAGTTAGTCGGAGGGATCTTGAACTAAGAAATAGACCCTAGAAGCTAAAAAAGGGTATCCCGAGCAATTGCAAGAATTGGGTTCATTGATATTCCTGGTATAGTAGATGCTATCACACATACAAGTCATACTCCATTCGATGGAATTGTTGGATCTGAAAGTAGATCTTCTATCATTTCGCACGTGAGGGGTGGGGTGATTTCTTGGTTTCGTTCAGTCATTAAGAACTTGATGATTTGTAGATAATAGTAGATAGAAACAAGGCTCGTAAGGAGTCCTATTGAAACCAAGAAAGAAAAGAAATATAGGTCTGCCATCCACACCAGAATAGATAGATTTTTCCGAAAAAACCTGCTAGTGGAGGAAGACAACTTCCTAGGGATAAGAGACATAGGGCTGAAGAAAGAGCCAAAAAAGGATCTTTCGTGTATAATCCTGCATAATCTCGAATGTGATCAGTTCCGGTGCGTAGACCAAAGAATACAATGCAAGCAAAAGTTGCTAGATTCATGGAGATATAGAACAGCATATAAGTGATCATGCTTACATATCCATTATTTGAGTCTCCAACAAGAATTCCAACGATTACATATCCGATTTAACGATGGACGAATATGCAAGCATACGTTTCATGCTTGTTTGAGTAATAGCAATGAGATTCCCCAATATCATGCTAAGAATAGCTAGGATTTCGAGAAGAAGATGTCATTCGTTTGATGAGAAATCAAAAGGAATATCGAAAATTCGCGTGGCTAAAGCAGAAGCAGC